ACCACTTGAAAAATGTGGAGGAAAGTCGGGCAAATGGCCGATACTACTGGAAGGATTCCTCTTTGGATAATAGGTACTGTAACCGGTATTGTTATAATTGGTTTACTTGGTATTTTCTTTTATGGTTCATATTCCGGATTAGGTTCATCTCTGTAATAACCGGATGAACTAGGTTATAGACATGAAAGTATAAGAACTCAACGGGATCCCGTTGAGTTCTTAATAATCAATAATCATAATATTTTTTTATGATTGATGTTCTGAATCAATTACTCAAAAGTATCTGTGAATACTTTTAAAATGAAAATAAAGAAGGAATCACTCGATTTCCGTTTTTTGGATGACTCACAATTCTATATAGTTCTACATATATGGATTTCTATCGATTAGATATCACTTTCTATACTACCTAATCTTAATTTAATCAAAGTTTCCTTTTTTCTATTTTCGAAGTTCTATTTGGTCAATAAATTTACCGATATTTTTGTTTGTCCACTACTTAATTAACATGTTAAATCTATTAACACGATAAATCGAAAAAAGGTTATGATAAACAAAAAAAAAATGTAACCTATGAATAGGAATTTTTGACGAATAGGATCAAGAATCATTATTAATTCGACACAAGACGGGATTGTGTAAAATCCCTTTTCTTGTGTCAAAGACTAGGAGACGCACAACCCCCCCCCCTAAACTCCCGTTCCTTTCATTTCTGCTTTGGTTTATATTCTCATTCTCCGCTTATTTATCTTTTGTTTTGACTCTATTCAAATATAAAACTACGGATTCATTCTATATCACTTCGATTTTGATTGAAAAAACAAAGAAGAGATAAGTAAAATCAAATAGTCGTCTTGACAATATACACATCATAACCAGTAGAAGTAATTTCCGAAATACGAAAAAAGAAACAAACAAAATTTTTTTGATCATACACAATTACATAATATAATTGCCAATAAAAGTTTATTTATTTTTAGAGTTTGGTGTTGAAAAATTTGCGGATCTAGAAATTCATTTCGGACAATTGAACCTTCTCAAACTGTTTCTTTTTAAGAACCAAAAAGATTTGTGCAAAAATAACGGATGCCAAGAAGAGCAAGAGGCCTTGGACCCGTAATGGATCTTGAAGTACTACTTCTGCATCCCCCTGACCAAATCCGCCCACATTAGGATTACTCGTTAATGGTTGATCAAGTTTGATGGATTCGCCCTCAGAAACAAGAAGTTCAGGCCCCGGAGGGATAATATCAACCACTTGACGTCCATCCAATGCCTCCACTATGGTTATTTCGTATCCCCCTTTTTCTTTTCGTATGATTTTACTTACTATACCTGCGGCGGTAGCATTATAAACATTGTTGTTACTCTTGCTCCCGTCGGGATAAATCTGCCCCCTTCCTCTGTTCCCGCCTACGTATATGGGATATTTTAAGAAATGAGCGTCTTTCTTAGTAGCGGGATCAGGGGAAAGAATAGGAAAGGTGATTTCACTATATTTCTGACCAGGAACAGGACCTATCACAAGAATATTTTTTTTAGTAGGGCGGTAACTTTGAAAAGACAGATTTCCTATCTTTTCTTTAATCTCGGGCGAAATACGATCGGGCGGGGCTAGTTCAAACCCCTCGGGTAAAATAAGAACAGCCCCCACATTCAAAGCCCCTTTTTTACCATTAGCAAGAACTTGTTTCACTTGCAGATCATAGGGAATTCGAACAACTGCTTCAAATACAGTATCCGGAAGTACCGCTTGTGGAACCTCGATATCCACGGGTTTATTAGCTAAATGGCAATTGGCACATACAATACGGCCCGTTGCTTCTCGTGGATTTTCATAACCCTGCTGTGCAAAAATCGGATAGGCATTTGAAATGGGTGCCTGAGTTATTATATATATCATGAGCGATAGAGAAATGGATCGAGTAATCTTTTTCTTTATCGACGAAAAGGTTTTTGTAGTTTGCATGGTCCAATCATTGATCCCGAAATTTTTTACAATAAAATTAGGTAGGTCGCTAGTAGAGTTCCCTATCTAGAATTTTGCTATTTACTTAAATACTTTTTCTGAAATATTGGAGAAATCCCTTGGCTGGCAAGAAAGAATAAGTACAATTTTGAGTGTTTGTTTTGCTTATGTACAAAGTAACAAAAATATTCTAATTTGGTCGTTCGATCATTTTTCAGTCATTCATTGAATGATAAATCACTACAAGTGAAGGAGATACGCGATTTAAATAACGAAAGATCCAATATTTAAAAATTGTATCTAAAATAACTGGAAAAGTAGAAACAAGACCGGATATAATTTGATCATTATGAGCAAATCCAAAATTTTTGTAGACAGAGCCAATCATTAATTCCCAACCGTGGGGCGAATGGAATCCTATACACAAATCAGTTAATAAAAGAATAGAAAAGGCTTTTATTGTGTCGCTTAAGTTATATAGGAATTCTTGAACCCAAGAGTTAAGAAGCACAAGTTCTTCATTACCTAGAATAGAATAACCACTTAGAATAACGAAACAGATTATATTTGTCGAGAAGTGAAAAATTGTATGGATACGATCCTCGTTGTGCATCTTGATCAATTCGGTTGTTTCTTTATAGATTTCGACGCGAAGCTTTTGAAAATGGGTTTCTGGGTATTCCTTTATCATTTCCTCCAAACGAAAGAGTTCCTCTAAGTCTATGAATTTTTTTAGAATACTCTTTTCTTGAATATCATTCAAAAAAATTTCGGATTGGCTAATATTCCACCAATTAGTAATCCAAGATTCCAGACTTTTTTTAAATGAGAGAGAGATCCACCAAGGCAAAAATACTATAAATGCAAGATATAGAAGGGAAATGAATACTTTCTTTTTTGCCATTTTTTTCGTCTGTGAATTTTTGAAGTTTTAATGAACTCACCCCATGCATCGACTCTATATGATATTTCTATCAAGCATAAGTTATATCCCAAGTCATCGAGTCCATTAATCTAATCTATTTCGAGGTTTTTATTTGTGATGCAGTATAGTGGTTAGGTTAGTTCTTGAATCTAGAAAGAATAGAGAAATCAAATAAGAAAGAGCCCACTTCAAATTAATATTAATCGGATTTCGAGACGAAAGAACTCCCATTCTATTAAATAAAATAGCAAATATTTCGATTTCAAAAAAAAAAAAAAAAAAAATTATGGACACAAAAATTTTCGTTTTAGGGTTGCTTCGTATACGTTTATTTTGGCTTGAATCGGCATTCAGAACAAACTTCCATTAAGTTATGGTGTAGAAAAAAAAGGGTTCTTGAGTTTTTTCCCTCTGGCAAAGTATTCGTTTTTTAGTTCCTTTTTTCAAAATACTTCAATTGGTACGCGCAAGAAATAGGCCAATTCAGCAGCTTTTTGTTCAATTTCTCGTGGAGTCAAATTTTCATCAGTACGCGTCAAGGGAATGGCTCCCTGGCCTCTGATTTCCATATAAAGGACCCGACGAGCAAAAAGACCCTCTTTATTTTCTATTCTGATGGACTGAATATCTTTCATAAGGAATCGCAGGAATATGCGACGGTTTTTTCCAGGAAATCCCCAACGAAAAATACACACTATGCCCTCTTTTATATCGAATCGATCATAACCACTACCCACATTCCACGAAATTGTGCACCACAAGTAGGAGCTAATAAAAAGACCCGCGATCCCATAGAAAGACATCACGATCCCTTGTGGAAAAAAATTTATTTGCTGAGAAGGAAATAAAGATATAAAATTCCTACCAAAATAACTGGAGGTTCCAACCAATACAAAACCTAATGAACCTAAAAAAAGAATAAGGGCCCAACCAAAATTACTTATTTTTCGAGATCCCGCTATAAGTTCTATCCATATACGTTCTGATCGCCAACTCATATTCTCACTAGACCTAGTTGCATTTTATTTGAATTGGAAGAATAACAAAAATAAATTTTATTTTACTTTTTTTGTTTCCGAAACAACTCTCATCAACCAGCACTACTACGATGTAAACCTTTTAGAAAAATTCATCGAATTGCTTAGATCAAAACTAAAAAAAAACCTCTCTTTCATACGATTTGATTTCCTATAGATATCCCCATATAGATATATTTACTTTACATTTCCGAAATTCTTCTCGATACCAATCCATTTGAAAATTGTTATAATTCATTTACCCATATATCATATTTACACATACATAAGAGCTTATGCTCGAAATAAACCACATGTTATACCATATTCTACGAAATAGATATGGGTGTTATGATGAAAATAAGTTAAAAAAATAATAATTGGATAAGAGGTGTCCCTATAGTATCTAAAAAATCTTGTTTTTTTGAACATAAAGAGATAAAGAAACCATTGCAATTGCCGGAAATACTAAGCCCACTAAAGGCACAAAAACGGAGGGAAAGTTGTTGAGAGTTATCATTGAATGGGTACCTCGATTTAATATTTGTACCTGTTATTTTTATTTATTGTTTTCTATTCTAACTTTATAGTGTTATAAAGATATTTTATTTTATAATTCATATATTTTTATAATTCATATATTTTTATAATTCATATATAATAATTATATATAATTATTATACTTATATTATACTAAGTATACCTAAGTGAGTATATACCAAAATAAGGAATATATAAGTCTATGTTTTAATATTTTTTTTTTATTTAATAAGTATTTATTAAACAAAAAATATGTAAATAAACGGACTTATTCGCCTTTCTACACGTTTCTACACGAAATATATGTATGATAATCCACCCTTTTATTATTCATATTATTAGTTAGTTTCATGCTCTTGTCTTATAATTTCGGAATTTAAATTTCAAAAAATTGATTGCGTTTTATTAATTACTTAAATAATTAATAAATTTAGACCCTACTCTACAGCTCTCCTTAATCTAAGTTTGATTCAAAGGAAAGAAAGCATGTAGTCGAAATAATTCACTCAAAACACCCTTTAAAGGATTACGTGGTACGATTGGATCGAGT